CGCGCACATCACTTAGATGAACTCTAGAGAGTCACATAGAAGGGAATGAAAAAAGGGAATTGGAATATGAAAGAGAATACAAAGAAATAAACGAAAGGGGATCGGATTCTATTTGTACTGTAGCTGAGAGGAGTCTTGGTTATTTCTATCCTTGAACTCCTCTAGACCAGACGGGCCTTTCAACCAACCAGCTTAATTAAATATGTATGAAGTATTAACATTCTTTTTGAATGTGAGGAGACACAGCGCGAACAAATAAAAAAGAAGAGGAAAGATAATCAAATTTTTTCTTTTACTACATTAGAATATACTCTTTGCTCATCTAAAAATAGAAAATAAATACAAATACAAAATAGAAAAAAAAAATAAAGAGAGAGTTTACTTTCCAATACCTAGCTGGATAAGTATGTATTATGTCCATCCATATCAATTAATTTGTAGAGATGGTAAATACTCATACAAATTAATCATATGCCAGGAACCAGATTTGAACTGGTGACACGAGGATTTTCAGTCCTCTGCTCTACCAACTGAGCTATCCCGACCATTACCGGCACATTATCCTCATAATACTAGATGACTTCGGTCTATGTCAATTAAAAACGAAAACAAAAAAAACGAAAAAGTATTAAAAGTCTCGAACGGGAATTTCTTGGATCTTCAAAAAAAAAGACTTTGTAAATTTCAGTATGAGTAATGATATGGATTATGAATCATTCAAATGGGTATTCCTTGCTCAAGGATGCTTGTTGATTTGTACCTATATCATATATATCACAATATATGATAAGACTTGTGATAAGAGAACAAAATTCTGCTCGGATACGCTTGTAAAATGGAAAAGAATAGGATGAATGAGAAAGATAAGGAACTTTGAACCACTAACAAAAAGTAAAGGATAGGATAAAATAAATAGATAGCAAACGGACTTTTTGGGGTTGGGGATAGAGGGACTTGAACCCTCACGATTTTAAAAGTCGACGGATTTTCCTCTTACTATAAATTTCATTGTTGTCGGTATTGATATTGACATGTAGAACGGGACTCTATCTTTATTCTCGTCCGATTAATCAGTTTTTCGAAAGATTTATCAGACTATGGAGTGAATAATTTGATTAATGAATATTCTATTCGATTTTTGCTTCAACTTGGAATCGATTCACAACAATTCTTTTTATTTTTCATATAAATGGATGTTGCATAGAAATAAAAAAATACGGATTCGGGTCGTCCTTTTTGAAATAGTTTTTCATTAGTATACCTCTTCATATAGGTTTATCTTTCATCCTTTCTGGAGTTTCGATATAAAGAATCCTTTACCAAGGCAAAGGGAGTCAACCCCATTTGTTAGAATAGCTTCCGTTGAGTCTCTGCACCTATCCTTTTTTATTATTTTATTCTCGCTTGCTGAACCTTTGTTTATTTTCGTAAAATAATAGGATTTGGCTCAGGATTGCCCGTTATTCATTCCAGGGTTTCTCTGAATTTGAAAGTTATCACTTAGTAGGTTTCCATACCAAGGCTCAATCCAATCCAATTAAGTCCGTAGCGTCTACCAATTTCGCCATATCCCCTTTGTGTCTTGAGATTAGGATCTCATTACGATGCCCCTCCTTCCCCCTTTATTTATTTTCTTTCTTTTTATGCGAAAACCGTTGATTTTAGTCGATATAGATACCGATTCTTATATCGACGGGTCTTTACTTAATTTGATTTCTTGTTTATCTTTATCTTCTTTCGTCTCTATCCGAGACCCATATTTATTTGGTCCAATCAGAAAATATTTTATCATTTCTGTATTCGCAATTCAATATAGATGGATATTCCATAACATATATAGGCCCTCTTACTCGACTCTCATTTTTCTCAGGCAATTTGGTGGAATACTCGAACGGTCGATTCTTTTTTTTTCGTCTTAGCTTCCGCCTTTATGAATGAAAACAAAAGAAAGGAGTCTCTCATTATGATCTGGATTTCATTTCTATGGTTGCATCTTTTTTCTTTAATTTCATTTTGATTCTTATCCTTTTATTAGACCTTCAAGCAATATCCTATATAACCATAATAAGATAACTAAAACAAAAATGAAAATTCAAATTGAATTTATTCATTATTAATTAGCTATAGTATAATAGCTAGAACTAATTATTTTATTCCGTATAATAGCTAGAACTAATTATTTTATTCCGTTCATTTCTATTTCTAATTCGAAGATAATTCGAATTTTTTAGTCTAAAAAAGGTTTCATTCTAATTATTTAGACTTATCTTATAATGTATCATTTATATCTTATAATGTATCATTTATATAATGATAATATAATAATGATAATATATGAAAAAATAGAATTAAGATATAAAAAAATGTAAATAATACAAATTATATATAATAAATTCTATATCTATAATATAGAATAATAATAAATTATTAAATTATATAATATATTATAATTTTAATATTTAATAATATTAATAAATTCTATATCTATAATATAGAATAA